ACGTATATATTATGATATAGTATATCATAAATTTCATAATTATGTATGTCCAATTTTATTAAAAAAAACAGATAGATCTAAAATGGATCCCTCGTTACTGCTCAGAGGAGCAGTAATAGGTAGGGATGACAGGATTTGAACCCGTGACATTTTGTACCCAAAACAAACGCGCTACCAAGCTGCGCTACATCCCTTTCAATTGGTCTACAGTGTCATTGTAGAGAATTCCTGTCTTGTTTTCCACATTCTTATTTTTTTTATTTATTGATATACAAAATTCATTTCTTCTTTTTTTTGTCTCATATTAGATAACAAACATATAATAAATAATAAATGACTTTTTTTGACGAGAATTCTCTCAATTTGAATTTCACATAATTTCACATAAATAGGCATTTACGTTTGAAAATTTTATAGATAAAATCGTTGTAGTATACATTTCAATTATAATTTTGAAAATTAGGGGTTGGGAGTTACGTATACAAATACAAGTACTCCTTACCTACATGTACATCTGTAGTTATATATATTACCATAATGTAATACAATAAAGAAGAACGAAGGAGGATTTAAAATGCGAGATCTAAAAACATATCTTTCCGTAGCACCGGTACTAAGTACTCTATGGTTCGGTTCTTTAGCAGGTTTATTGATAGAGATTAATCGTTTATTTCCAGATGCATTAACATTCCCCTTTTTTTCATTCTAGTTATTAACTAGAGAAAGGGTGAAGAAAATTAGAGATACAATCAACGATCTGTGACTAATTCCCCCTCCTTTTTTTTCTTATTTTATTCTACTGAATTCGAAAAAAAAAAAGGGGGGAGAGAGAAAGAAAAAAAATTCAAGGTCATCAAAACGAGGGTTCAGGATCCAATTAAATTACTAATAGAGCGAAAACTAAAATGTGGCTAGGGAAAGAGTATCCTCTGAGATACTTAAAAAAAATACTGTACAAAGATTTTAAATATAGTTCGAAAAAAATCGTTGTATTGCTTATTATTTTATTTAATTACTAATTAATATTCATTGCAACAAAATATTTCAGAATTTTTTTTGAGTTAACAACTTCTATTTTTTTTGTTCTTTCTTTTTCGCGTTGAATCCTAAAATAGAAGATTGGGGTGAATCATAAATCCAAAGGAGGTTTCATGGCCAAGGGTAAAGATGTTCGAGTAACAATTATTTTGGAATGTACCAGTTGTGTTCGAAAGGATATTAAGAAAGAATCAGTGGGAATTTCCAGATATATTACTCAAAAGAATCGACACAATACGCCTAGTCGATTGGAATTGAGAAAATTCTGTCCCTATTGTTACAAACATACAATTCACGGGGAAATAAAGAAATAGATCAAATCCAGTGCGTGTATGTCAACTTTTCAAGAACAGGAAAAATGACAGTATCTATATATTATTACATATATAAATATAAACAAATAAATCAATAGAAACAAAAAAAACAAACCTAATCCTATATTCTTAATTCTATATATTCTTAATATTCTTAATTCTATATAGAAACTCTATCCTATATAGAAATAGAAATATAGAAATAGAAATCGTTTTTGTTTTGATCCGATCGAATATAGGATTTTAGAGATAAGGAATAAACAAATTATGAATAAATCTAAGCGACTTTTTCCTAAATCCAAGCGAGCTTTTCGTAGGCGTTTGCCCCCGATTGGATCGGGGGATCGAATTGATTATAGAAACATGAGTTTAATTAGTCGATTTATTAGTGAACAAGGAAAAATATTATCTAGACGGGTGAATAGAGTGACCTTAAAACAACAACGATTAATTACTATTGCTATAAAACAAGCTCGTATTTTATCTTTGTTACCTTTTCTTAATAATGAGAAACAATTTGAAAGAAGTGAGTCGACCCCTAGAACTACTAGCCTTAGGACCCGAAAGAAATAGGCTTACTCTTCAATTGAATCAAAATTCCAATCCGAAGGAACATTACTATTTTTTTTTGAAAAATCCAAACAAGAATCCTAATTTGATTGTTGCGTCTGTGTCTGTCATAACAAAAAAATAAAATAAAAGAATCGTCGAAAAAGAATAAATCTTTTTTAGCGAGTATATCCCCTCATTTTTTTTTAGGACTTTTGATTTTATCATACTAATTTATACTCTATCTTCCCCCTCCTTGGAACTCCATTGAAAATATTTCATTGGATTTCTTCCAATCCCCTTATTTTATGACCTCATTCGAAATCGTATAAAGATAGCTCCTATTTAATAGAGCTATTTGTGCAAGTATTTTCCGATTAAGAAGTAACTGTTTCTTGTATAGATTGTGTATCAATCTATTATAACTATAGAATCCCTCATTTTCTCGAATTATCGCATTTATTCGAGTGATCCACAAACGACGAAAATCTCTTTTTCTCCTACCCCTATCCCGATGAGCCGAAACTAAAGCTCTTATTCTCTGTTGAGTCATAGTTCGTGTAAGTCGTGAATGAGCCCCTCGAAAGCTTGATGCAAATAAACGAATTTTTGTTCTACGTCTCCGAGCTATATATCCGCGTTTAATTCTAGTCATTGAATAAATCAAACTTTGATGAATAACGAATTTTTTTTTCAGTTATTCTTTTCCCCTTTACTAGTCTATTAATAACAAAACGAATTATTCCAATGTATAAAATAAAAATTCCAATGGCTTTTGCTACTCTAACCTTCCCCACCACGATTTTTTACTAGGCATTTTCCTTTACTTTGAAAGCAGAAATTGTATTGATACTTGATATGGAAAAAAATATAATAACTAGAAAAAGTAGTAAATAGAAATGGATAAATAAATAGTGGGTTCCATCGTTTCTATGGTTACTTCTTAAACGGTGAGGTCCTCTCTATACACCGGAGCTCCTTCTTTTTTTAATTAATCAATACTATTGGTAACTTGTACAGTTCACACTCTTTGGCTCTACCCCATGAATATGAATATTCCAGTAATAGGTCTTTCACAATGAGATCCACTTTATACAGTAACGGTATTTCATTTTGAAAATTTGTTGGGGTAGCTGACCCTGTTAGTCCGTTCTTTTCTTTCAAGAGTGGAATCTTTTCTTTTAATAAAAAAATGTAAATTTCCCCGCTTAATGGATAACCATTTGTTATCACTGGGGGTTTTCTCAAAAATTTAGGTGATTGGATTTGCACCAATGTAAACCATAAGTTTCATACACAATAGAACATATGAACGATCTATCTTTTTAAATAGTGAACGGAGTTCCTCCATTCTATTTTATTCACAGGTACTGATCATTGATACTTCAAAAAGAGTTTCTTTTTTTTTTGTCTCAGTCTATGATCTGAACGAGTCGCACATACACCCTAGTACATGTTCCTCGTCGCTGAGGGCATCCCCGAAGTGCGGGGGATTTCGTGACATTTCGGATTGGCTGTCTTGTATTTCTAATAAGTTGTTTAATGGTTGGCATACTGAATCATATAAATAATGGGCTGGTTTAGATTGATCCTAACCGGGTAATTCTGAATTACTTCTCTTCAATATTTAAATATAAAATATTGAAGAGAATATGAAACTAAACCTTTAATCTAAAAAGATATAAAATTTTAAATTGTAGATTTGCATGAAATCGCTACTATTTTTTATTGAACTGCTACAAGATCAACAATTCCATGAGCTTGGGCTTCTGTTGCTGACATAAAAACATCCCTTTCCATGTCTTCGGATACAACCCATAAAGGTTTGCCTGTTCTTTGTACATAAACCCTTGTGATGGTTTCGCGAAGTTTTAGTAGTTCTTCCGCTTCCAAGACAAATTCTCCCGTTTGTGCCTCATAAAAAGAACTAGCGGGTTGATGGATCATTACCCTGATGATATAACATAATAAAAGGTTCTTCTATTTCGCATGATCAGGCGAGATAACGAAAAAAAAGAGAGAATTGAATAACCGTACAGGCATTTTTTTGTGCATTGCATACGGCTCCACAATGGAATTTACGTTTTTTACCTTTCCTTTCATCGAAAGAAGAGAAAATATAGGTTCTATTATACGCAGATCAATAAATGATCCAATTACCACCCTTCTTTTTTTGGAGGAGTTAAAAAAAAATACTATGATGGTTCCGTTGCTTTATATATATATTTTTTAATTCGTCTGTGATTCAGCAATCCCAAAGTGTCTTTTTTTTTATTTAATATATATATTTTGTAAATAGCCTTCCGGTGTGAAAACAAAGTTTGGTTTGTGACGCTGAAATGTGCCCACAACACAATAGGTAAGATAACATTTGAAATACCCCTTATCTCATACTACTCTTTCGATACATAATCTAATATTTTTGAAAAAAAAAATCTAAAAAATTTCATATCGAATTCGAAGTGCCATGCTATTATTACTTAACTAATTCATATTTCCTATGGCGAAGGCATAGTCTTTTTTTCTCGAAAATAAAAAAAACTCATTGGCGCCAAGCGTGAGGGAATGCTATACGTTTGGTAATTGCTCCTCCGACTAGGATAAAAGATGCTATTGAACCGGCCAATCCCATGCATATTGTCTGTACATCGGGTCGCACAAATTGCATAGTATCATAAATAGCCATTCCGGGTATTACCCATCCACCAGGAGAGTTTATAAACAAATACAGATCTTTGGTATCCTTTTCTATACTGAGATATATCATAAGACTAATAAGTTGATTCGAGATCTCGGTATCAACCTCTTGACCTAAAAAAAATAATCTTTCTCGATAAAGTCGGTTGATTAGGATAAAATTGTATCCCTTAGGAGCCGTACGGGCACCTTTTGATGCATACGGTTCAACAAAAATTGTGAAAAAAATCAATGTGTAGATTCCAACTCCCTATTTCTTTTTTCATAGAAGGCTTTTTTCCTCCATTTTGAAAAGAAAAAGAAAAATGCGTTTTGGTCCCTTTTATTATAATCCTATAATAAAACAATTCATTAAGCTTATCGGACTAACTTATCCTTGATATTTTTTTTTTCATCGAGATCCAATCGAAATGGCGATGGCTTTTTCTTGTTCCTGAATGGACTTCTTCCATTTTTTATTCCATTTTTTAGGTTTATGCTCTACTCCGAGTAAAAGGAAAGATCTGCCCGATTTTGATTTGCACATATAGGACAAATGAACCAAATACCCCGTCTTTTTGTTTACTACCCCTTCTTTTTTTTTGCAATTCATTTCTTTCATGTCTTCTGTCAAATAGTCAACAATTTTTTAATCATATTATTTGATTTGATCAACAGTTTGAGATCATCCTCTTTCAAATTTTTTTTTAATAGAATGATTTATCATAATTTCTCATATTAAGTAGTAATTCTAAATATATTATATATTAATTACCAATTGGGTTTTTGCTAAACGGAGCCTGGATACTTCATTTTATTGGTCCAATCAAGTAAACCATAAAAAATTTTAATTGATAATATCAATCTAAATACTCCCCCCAAAAAATGCATTTAATTCCACTTTATTTTTTTATTGCGCTTCGCGCTACAAATATTTGATAATTCAATCAATTTTTTTGGGCGAAACAGAGGATATCTCGATCGAGGGAGAAAATGGGGGAATCCCATATAGCCCAATATATCTGACAAGTCGCACTATATGTCAACCCAAGATGTATCTCCTTCTCCAGGACTTCGAAAAGGTACTTTTGGAACACCAATAGGCATGAAATGAAAGAAAAGAGAATGAAGTACTCTATTTCACTTTGATGTGGAAACGTAAGAATGGGGTTTAGTTTTTTAATAATATTGTCCTCTTTTCCTACTTTATTAATCATATTTAATACATAAGTTGAATAAGCCCAGTTTATATAAAATAAAAAAAAATAGAAAATAAAGGTAAAGTAAAAGTAAGAGAGAATGAATAAAAATAAAGGAAATTTTTTACGAATGGGCTTTTGAATGATGAACACCAATAGCTATCTTGGTTCATATAAAATAGGATTCACCCCCATTGCGTATTGGTACTTATCGGATATAGAATAGATCTGCTTCCTCGAATTGTTCCATTATTACTAAAAGAATAGAACAAATATTAATCCTTTCTCCGAAATAATTACCTATAAAAAAAGGGGGGGTCCATAGCATAGTTTTTTCCAATGCAATAAAGTTACATAGTGTCTATTTTTCGTTGATAAAGGGGTATTTCCATGGGTTTGCCTTGGTATCGTGTTCATACCGTTGTATTGAATGATCCCGGTCGTTTGCTTTCTGTTCATATAATGCATACTGCTCTGGTTGCTGGGTGGGCCGGTTCGATGGCTCTATATGAATTAGCAGTTTTTGATCCCTCTGACCCTGTTCTTGATCCAATGTGGAGACAAGGTATGTTCGTTATACCTTTCATGACTCGTTTAGGAATAACCAATTCATGGGGTGGTTGGAGTATTACAGGAGGGACTATAACGAATCCGGGTCTTTGGAGTTACGAAGGTGTAGCCGGAGCACATATCGTGTTTTCTGGCTTGTGTTTCTTGGCAGCTATTTGGCATTGGGTATATTGGGATCTAGAAATTTTTTGTGATGAACGTACAGGAAAACCTTCTTTGGATTTGCCCAAGATTTTTGGAATTCATTTATTTCTTTCAGGAGTGGCTTGTTTTGGTTTTGGCGCATTTCATGTAACAGGATTATATGGTCCTGGAATATGGGTATCCGACCCTTATGGACTAACCGGAAAGGTACAACCCGTAAATCCAGCGTGGGGCGTGGAGGGTTTTGATCCTTTTGTTCCAGGAGGAGTAGCCTCTCATCATATTGCAGCAGGGACATTGGGCATATTAGCGGGCTTATTCCATCTTAGCGTTCGTCCACCACAACGTCTATACAAAGGATTACGTATGGGCAATATTGAAACCGTCCTTTCCAGTAGTATTGCTGCTGTCTTTTTTGCAGCTTTTGTTGTTGCTGGAACTATGTGGTATGGTTCTGCAACTACTCCCATCGAGTTATTTGGTCCTACTCGTTATCAATGGGATCAGGGATACTTCCAGCAAGAAATATATCGAAGAGTTAGTGCTGGACTAGCCGAAAATCAAAGTTTATCAGAAGCTTGGTCTAAAATTCCTGAAAAATTAGCTTTTTATGATTATATTGGTAATAATCCAGCAAAAGGGGGATTATTCCGAGCGGGTTCAATGGACAATGGGGATGGAATAGCTGTTGGATGGTTAGGACACCCCACCTTTAGAGATAAAGAAGGGCGTGAACTTTTTGTACGCCGTATGCCTACTTTTTTTGAAACATTTCCGGTTGTTTTGGTAGACGGAGACGGAATTGTTAGAGCCGACGTCCCATTTAGAAGGGCAGAATCAAAATATAGTGTCGAACAAGTAGGTGTAACTGTTGAGTTTTATGGTGGTGAACTCAATGGAGTGAGTTATAGTGATCCCGCGACTGTGAAAAAATATGCTAGACGCGCTCAATTGGGTGAAATTTTTGAATTAGATCGTGCTACTTTGAAATCCGATGGTGTTTTTCGTAGCAGTCCAAGAGGTTGGTTTACTTTTGGGCATGCTTCGTTTGCTCTGCTTTTCTTCTTCGGACACATTTGGCATGGTGCTAGAACCCTGTTCAGAGATGTTTTTGCTGGTATTGATCCGGATTTGGATGTTCAAGTGGAATTTGGCGCATTCCAAAAAGTTGGGGATCCAACTACAAAAAGACAAGTAGTCTGATGCAACATTGCTTTTTTTCTTCTTCTAGTTTCTGTTTGCGATTTAAATTTTAATAGGTAGGGTACTGGAGAAATCTTGATTTAAATCGTAGCCTTTTCTTTGACACTTTTTCTTTCTTTATCTGGGGGATGATCCCAAGTAAACAAAACAGGTATGGAAGCTATAATTGTAAACCACGATCAAATTTATGGAAGCATTGGTTTATACATTTCTCTTAGTATCGACTTTAGGGATAATTTTTTTCGCTATCTTTTTTCGGGAACCTCCTAAAGTTCCAACTAAAAAAATGAAATAATTTTTCATTATCTTCATTGAAGTAATCAGCCTCCCAATATTGCAATATTGGGAGGCTGATTACTTCAACTAGTCCCCGTGTTCCTCGAACGGATCTCTTAGTTGTTGAGAGGGTTGCCCAAAGGCAGTATATAGAGCATACCCAGTAAAACTTACAAGTAACCCAGATATAGAGATGGCGACTAGGGTTGCTGTTTCCATTATTATAGAATTTCAAGACCACAATGGATCTATGCTAAGATCGTTTATTTACAACGGAATGGTATACAAAGTCAACAGATTTTAATGAATACAAAATAAGATTTATGGCTACACAAACTGTTGAGGATAGTTCTAGATCTGGTCCAAGACGAACTGCTGTAGGGGATTTATTGAAACCATTGAATTCTGAATATGGTAAAGTAGCTCCTGGATGGGGAACGACCCCTTTGATGGGTGTTGCAATGGCTCTATTTGCGGTATTTCTATCTATTATTTTGGAGATTTATAATTCTTCTGTTTTACTGGATGGAATTTCAGTGAATTAGACTGACAAAAATATTGAAGTCCTAGCTTTTCATTCGATACAAAAAAGTGAAGTATGTAGGTCTCGAATTTTTAGCCTATTGTCTTTGGTAGTTCGACCGCGAAATTTATTTCTTTCTGCATTGTATATTTCCGGAATATGAGTGTGTGACTTGTTAGAATTGATCCTATGGATAGTACAGAGAATGGGTCTGTCATCTTTATCAAGATGGTTTGACTTCGTCGGATATTCATTCTAGTATCTGGAGCACGAAATAGATGAAATAGATCACAAAGTATTCGAACTATGATTCATACTTAATACTCAGACCGCGTAGTCGGACTCCTTTCCGTTATATCTTATAAACTTTAATAAATCAAAAGATTTTTCTTCTTTCAAACTCTTATTTTGATCAAAGGGCAAAGGGCAAACGCCTCTTTGTTTTTTATGTTTTTAGTCATTATACCTATTTTATTCACTGAATAAGTGATGATCCAATGGTTCTCACTCAGTGAACTTTGGACTTTGAAGGTTTCATTGAATCATCGTGGTTCTCGTATGAATCTGAGGTTTCAATTGATTAGTAAGTAGGGTCTTAACAAGAGAATTCCTATCAATAATAAAGAAAACAAGAGGAAATCCGCATTCCATACAAATACCAAATAAAAAAAGACAATAGATATATATAGGTAATATAGAAGATTCAAGAGGCCTGTAACGATCAACACAACATAAAGACGAATGAGCCGACTTGATTTTTTGGCATTTAACCACAAAGAAGAGCTTTCGGATTTTTACTCTTTCATATCTTTATTTTAAATAATATTGAATGAGAGAGAAGTTTAAAACTTTCTATTACATATCTGTTTCAATCAGTATTTGGGTCTTTTTTTTTGTTTGAGCTGTACGAGATGAAATTCTCATATACAGTTCTTGGAGGGGGAGTCACTTTGGTTTACCTATCTCAATAAAGTTTATGATTGGTTCGAAGAACGTCTTGAGATTCAGGCGATTGCGGATGATATAACTAGTAAATACGTTCCTCCGCATGTCAACATATTTTATTGTCTAGGAGGAATTACGCTTACTTGTTTTTTAGTACAAGTAGCTACGGGATTTGCTATGACTTTTTATTACCGTCCAACCGTTACTGAGGCTTTTGCTTCTGTTCAATACATAATGACTGAAGCTAACTTTGGTTGGTTAATCCGATCAGTTCATCGATGGTCGGCAAGTATGATGGTCCTAATGATGATCCTGCACGTATTTCGTGTATACCTCACCGGTGGTTTTAAAAAACCTCGCGAATTGACTTGGGTTACTGGTGTGGTTTTGGCTGTATTGACCGCATCTTTTGGTGTAACAGGTTATTCTTTACCTTGGGATCAAATTGGTTATTGGGCAGTCAAAATTGTAACAGGTGTACCAGAAGCTATTCCGATAATAGGATCGCCTTTGGTAGAATTATTACGCGGAAGTGCTAGTGTTGGACAATCCACTTTGACTCG